GAGGGCAATATGAATGTTCTACCCTGTTCTATCAACTCACTAAAAGTGTTATACGATATATCCGATGTGGAAGTGGGCCAACATTTTTATTGGCAAATAGGGGGTTTCCAAGTCCATGCCCAAGTACTTATCACTTCTTGGGTTGTAATTGCTATTTTATTAGGTTCAGCCACTATAGCTGTTCGGAATCCACAAACCATTCCAACCGACGGTCAGAATTTCTTCGAATATGTCCTTGAATTCATTCGAGACTTGAGCAAAACTCAAATTGGAGAAGAATATGGCCCTTGGGTTCCCTTTATTGGAACTATGTTCCTATTTATTTTTGTTTCTAACTGGTCAGGTGCTCTTTTACCCTGGAAAATCATACAGTTACCGCACGGAGAGTTAGCTGCACCCACGAATGATATAAATACTACTGTTGCTTTAGCTTTACCTACGTCAGTGGCATATTTCTATGCGGGTCTTACCAAAAAGGGATTGGGTTATTTCGGTAAATACATTCAACCAACTCCAATACTTTTACCAATTAACATCCTAGAAGATTTTACAAAACCTTTATCACTTAGTTTTCGACTTTTCGGGAATATATTAGCTGATGAATTAGTAGTTGTTGTTCTTGTTTCTTTAGTACCTTCAGTGGTTCCTATACCTGTCATGTTCCTTGGATTATTTACAAGCGGAATTCAGGCTCTTATTTTTGCAACTTTAGCTGCAGCTTATATAGGTGAATCCATGGAGGGTCATCATTGACTAGCTTTCGAAATGAAATGGTATTTCAAAAAAAAAAGCTTATCCCAACTCATGGGCGTCTCAAGATAGTTTACTCGGGGAACATAATATATACAAATACCGATATATACGATCTAGAATAGGAGCAAAAAAAAAAGAAAAACTATATATATTACATATATTACCGTTCCTATTTCATTTGATTTCATTCAATTCAACGACTGACCAAAATTGTTATAAATTGCAATTCAATTGGATCAATCAAATCTTGATATGTAATGATTTGGACTGATGAACCCATCCACTTATATCCACGCGTATAATGATAAAGAAAAGGAAGGGAATAGAAACAAAACAAATAAGATTCCTAAAAAAAGTAAGGGAAGTCGAGCTGGGTATATGTAAGGGCTATAAGCCAATCCTGAATATGTTTCAAAAAATGATTCTAGAATCCGATTCAATATAAGATATGGATGGTTTACATTATGAAAGAAACACATGTATATGTGATATTAGATGTTCACTAGTTATATATGGGCTATCTTATATATTATTTCACATCCCACTGAATTTAGATCGATTCCAATGCAAGCCTTTTCGTTTTATCCGTGACTGTGGATTGAATGAATAAACAAACGAAGTCAAGCATCAAGCATAGTATATAGAAGAGAAAGAGTGAAGAGTTGAAAGAATGGAATAGTTCGAAAGAAGGAAATGAAAGAACTAGAACCCTATAGATTTACAAAGACTCCGTGGGCAGGAACTAAAAACGAGAGATCGAAGTAGTTTTGATGATTCAGTAATATTATCATTTCAATTCAGAGTTCTTAGTTATTTTTTTTTCGGATAGATCTTAGTGATGAAATAATTTAAGTAATAATTCATTGGTTGATTGTATCATTAACCATTTCTTTTTTCTTTTTTTTTTTGGTACGAGGAACTTAATATGAATCCACTGATTTCTGCCGCTTCCGTTATTGCTGCTGGATTGGCTGTAGGACTTGCCTCTATTGGACCTGGAGTTGGTCAAGGTACTGCTGCGGGCCAAGCCGTAGAAGGTATCGCGAGACAACCAGAAGCAGAGGGTAAAATACGAGGTACTTTATTGCTTAGTCTGGCTTTTATGGAAGCTTTAACGATTTACGGACTGGTCGTGGCATTAGCGCTCTTATTTGCGAATCCTTTTGTTTAATCCTATAAATGTGAAAAATACATACTTCATTTTCCTATTTTATTGCCATGGGCTTGCCAAATTATATCAAAACTTCACTCCTACAATCATTTCTTCGTTGAGACAATAACCCCGGGGTGGAGTGATTTGAAAATGAGTAATTAGCATAGCAGACACACTCGCTTTCTTCTCTCCCGTTTTTAATGGAAACTTTTTTTTTTTACTTTTAGGAAGTGTTGCAACAAACGAGATATTTTGTAATTGACATGAGGTTCGGGACTAATAAATAGATTTTTGGGAATTTCCATTGAAATAATAATAAAGAAAAATTGTTTATTAAAATGAAATTAATCTATTCATATTTATAATAAGGAAATTAATAAAAAGAAATCAATCAAAAACAAAAAGGGGGCGAAGTGATACAAAAAGAACTCTGTTCAATTTTGTTGGTCCTATCTATAAGAGGAAAGCATATGAAAGACGTAATCGATTCTTTCGTTTCCTTTGGTCACTGGCCATCCGCTGGGAGTTTCGGGTTTAATACCGATATTTTAGCAACAAATCTAATAAATCTAAGTGTAGTACTTGGTGTATTGA